TAAGACCCGTTTGAAGGGGCTCATATACGGAACGTCTCGAAATAATACCTGGGGCAGGAGATTCGATTAACCGAGATTCAGAAGATAAAATCTCACCTCTTCCATCAATAGGTTTAGCCAAAGCATTTATAACACGACCCAAATAAGCCTCGCTCACTGGTATCTGAGCAATTCTTCCTGTTGCTTTTACAGAACTTCCCTCTTGTATCATCAAACCATCACCCATTAATACAACGCCAACATTATTTGATTCCAAATTCAGAGCAATGCCTATTGTACCCTCTTCAAATTCTATTAATTCCCCTGCCATTACTTCATCAAGACCATGAATACGAGCAATGCCGTCACCCACTTGAAGTACGGTACCGGTATTCACAATCTTTACTTCTCTATTATATTGTTCAATACGTTCGCGGATAATATTACTAATTTCATCAGCTCGAAGGGTTCCCATTAGTATCTCTTTTTTATTTTTCGGAAGGAAAAGAAAAAAAAACACCTAAACTTTAAACTAGATTAAAAAGGCTAATCAGTTATTTCTTCCACGGACCGGAGGATATCAATATTAGCACTGATGGTACGAAAATGTAATTCGCTATTCAAACAACTATTCAGAGTTCCTAGAGCTCTTTGTAAAGCTTGTTGGAAAACTTGCTGTCGTACCTGATTAACCGCTCTTTGTTGTTCAAAAAAAAGAGTTTCATTTTTGTAATTTTCTAATTGTTCCAAACTATCGCAAGTAGCATTAATCAAATTTATTTTCTCTCTTTCTATCTCAGAGTATCCATTCAGTCGATACTCATCTGCTTCCATTTCCACTTTACGTAATCGAGCCCGCGCTCTTTCGAGCTGTTCAGCGGCCCCTCTACGTAATTCTTCTGAATTTCGAATAGTACTCAAGATCCTTTGTTTTCGCTTATCTAATAAATCATTTAATGAAAGTAGATTATCTTTACATTCATTTCACAACTCTCATATCTCTTCCCGAACCAAACATGAATCTTTTGATTCATTTGGCTCTCACGCTCAATTGTTTCTTTCCTTTGATGGACATTCCCATATCTTTGAATGGAATGAACCTATCCTCTCTTGAGCCTATCCTCTCTTTTATGTTCGTATTCAAAGATATCGAAACTGATCTAACATCAGAATATTAGGATAGTAGGACTCTTCAGACCAGACAAAAAATAAAAAATTGTCAGCAAAGTTGTTTCTTTATTTGTTCTTTATTCACAAACTTTTTTTTCATCCAAAAAATTAAAAAAATTTATCTTTTTTATACAATACATAGGTCGTCGATTTGGCAGTGGATAAAAAAAGGGGTGGGGGAAGATACCCATCTTTCCTGTACCTGTAAATGGTTCAAATAAATTTATCCATATGAGTGTTATACATCGGATAAATTCCCAATTATTTATTTTTTTTTATCATTTTTTTTTTTTTTTATTTGCGGTATTTCGGTACTAATGTAGCGGTAGAAAGAGTACCACGGTATGCTGTGCCTGGACTTCAAACAATTTATCTTTAACCATGTAAAAGACCTCAACATTATTGGTTGATAGAGAATCAAAGTTCATTTACCAATTAGTCACGAAATGCTATGGTTCTTAGATATGATTTCTGAATAAAATCCAATTACGAAGTAATTCGTCGAGATTGTGCACCCTTTTTCCTATTTACGCAAATAAAAAAAAGAATACATAAATATAAAGAAAGTGCAGCCGGCGAAATCCAACCTATTCTTGAAATACACAACTCGCACACACTCCCTTTCCAAAAAAAATCAATATACCCAGCACAACGCTTAGATTTATTGGATTTGTTGCTAAAATATCGGTATTAAACTCGAAACTCCCAGCGGATGGCCAGTGCCCCACGGAAACAAAGGAATCGGTTATATTTTTCATATGCTCTCCTCTTATAGATAGGACTAACAAAGAACAGAGTTCTTTTTGTATCACTCCACTCGCCTCCCCCCTTTTTTTTATCGATTTTTTTGTTCCATTTCTTATTTTTAATGGAATTTTACTAAACTAAGAACGAAAGGGAAGAAAGCGAGTGGATCCGCTAATTCCTTATCCTCAAATCAGTCCCTCCCAAAGTATTGTTTCGACAAACAAAAAATAAATAATTATAGGAGTAAAATTTGAAGGAGCAAAGGGAAACTCCCAGTTAATAAAATAAGAAAAAAGATAGGTCCCCCTTTTTTTACATTTTGATTCTACGATAAAATTAAACAAAAGGATTTGCAAATAAAAGAGCTAATGCCACGACCAGTCCATAAATTGTTAAAGCTTCCATAAAAGCCAGACTAAGCAATAAAGTACCTCGTATTTTACCCTCTGCTTCTGGTTGTCTCGCAATACCTTCTACAGCTTGGCCCGCAGCAGTACCTTGACCAACCCCAGGTCCAATAGAAGCAAGCCCCACAGCCAATCCAGCAGCAATAACGGAAGCAGCAGAAATAAGTGGATTCATGGTAATTTCCTCGCAAAAAAAAAAAAGAAATGGTTAATGATACAACCAACCAATGAATTACTACTTAATCTTTATCCACTTCTTTTTCTACTTTTACTATTTACTTTACTATACTACCTTTTTACTTACTTCTTTTCTTTTTTTTTATTGATACTTATCACTAAAATCTATCGGGTCGAAGTAGCTAAAAACTCCAACAGAATATTACTTAATTTTAAGAACTACTTCCATATACCGTTTTTCCTTTCTTTCTACCCATGATGGAGTTTTATGTAAATAGATACATACGGTTTTAGCCATTGTGTTTTCTTGTTTAGAAACTCTTATATTCTTTCATTCAATTAACAATCACAGAAAAAATAGAAAAAGGACTGATATTTGAATCTATATAAATTCTAAATGAAGTGGGCTATAAAAAAAGAGATAGGGATAATTCCTATCTAACTAGTAAATAACATATACTTTTTTTCTTCCATAACGTAAACCACCTGCACTTTATTATTCTATTAATATTAAATCGTATTCTGTACATATATCTAGTAGGACCCCCCACCCAATCCTTTTTTCTCTTAAAAACTCTGCAATATCATCTATCTTTCTTCATATATACAATACTACAATACATATATTAGCTATTTTCATTTTCTTCTCCAGCCCTGTGGATTATATTGAACCCTGCATTGCTTTAATTGGGATAAGCTTAAAAAACTATTTCGAAAGTTAGTCAATGATAACCCTCCATGGATTCACCTATATAAGCCGCAGCCAAAGTTGCAAAAATAAGAGCTTGAATACCACTTGTAAATAATCCAAGAAACATGACAGGTATAGGAACTACTGAAGGCACTAAAGAAACAAGAACAACAACTACTAATTCATCAGCCAATATATTCCCGAAAAGTCGAAAACTAAGAGATAAAGGCTTTGTAAAATCTTCTAGGATATTAATTGGTAAAAGTATTGGAGTTGGTTGAATGTATTTACCGAAATATCCCAATCCTTTTTTGCTAAGACCCGCATAGAAATATGCCACTGACGTGGGTAAAGCTAAAGCAACAGTAGTATTTATATCATTCGTGGGCGCAGCTAACTCCCCATGAGGTAACTTTATGATTTTCCAAGGTAAAAGAGCACCTGACCAGTTAGAAACAAAAATAAATAGGAACATCGTTCCAATAAATGGAACCCAAGGACCATACTCCTCTCCAATCTGAGTTTTGCTCAAGTCTCGAATAAATTCAAGGACATATTCGAAGAAATTCTGCCCGTCGGTCGGAATGGTTTGTGGATTCCGAACAGCTATGATGGCTGAACCTAATAAAATAGCAATTACAACCCAAGAAGTGATAAGCACTTGGGCATGAATTTGTAAACCTCCTATTTCCCAATAGAAATGTTGGCCTACTTCTACACCTGACATATCGTATAACCCTTTGAGTGTTTTAATGGAACATAGTATAACATTCATATTGCCCTATAATAGAAATCGAACTTAAAAAAGGAATTATTTTGATTCAACCATATCTTTCTCAATTCATCTACCTTCATTCATGAATAGGAATCATACATTATATTTAGGATACCAAGAAATTACATAAAAAAAATACCAATCATTTTTTATTCAATATTCAAAACATAGTTCAAAAATGCAAACCAAAATAATAAACAATCAAAGAAATCCATGGAGTTCAACAAAAAGGAACTAATCTTCTTCTTCTTTTTCTTAACTATTAAATTATAAGATAATCAACCTTTTTTTATATAACTATTTCGGCCCTCCAAAATTGCGGATACTAATTTGGTAAGAATCAATCGAATCGATGCTATAGCATCATCGTTGGCCGGAATAGAAATATCTGCAAGATCTGGGTCACAATTTGTATCGATTAAACAAATCGTCGGAATGCCCAAAATGACACATTCTCGAAGAACCATATATTCTTCTTGCTGATCAACGATAATTACAATATCGGGCAATCCCGTCATATATTTGATCCCACCCAGATATGTTTGCAAGGTGGATAACTTTCTCTTCAACATTGCTGCATCTCCTTTTGGGAGACGGGCGAGTTTCCCCATTTTTTGTTCCGCTCTTAAGTCCCTGAACTTCTGAAGTCTTGTTTCTGTAGTAGACCAATTTGTTAACATACCACCAAGCCATTTTTTATTAACATAATGACATCGAGCCCTTATTGCTGCTGATGCTACTAAATCCGCTGCTTTATTTTTGGTGCCAACGATTAAGAAGTTTTTTCCCATACTTGCTGCATCAAAAACTAAATCGCAGGCTTCTGATAAAAAACGAGCAGTTATAGTAAGATTTGTAATATGAATACCTTTACGCTTTGCAGAAATGTAAGGAGCCATTCTAGGATTCCATTTCTTAGTACCATGACCAAAATGAACTCCTGCTTCCATCATCTCTTCCAAATTTATGTTCCAATATCGTCTTCCCATTTTGCCACACTTTCTCTTTTTTTTTAGAGATTCAGTAACCTGTGAAATAAATAATTGTTCCGACGGAACCTTATACCAGGATTGACCATTGATCTACGACCAAAATCATGAATTTATTTTCATTCTTTATTTTTCGTTGATTACCAAATCCATAATCGGACCAGAGAATTCAAGTAAAAAGAATGAACCTCTTGTTAGGAATTACTAAATCATGTATCATGTAAATGATTGGTCTGATGTCCCATGGAAATAGTTCGGGACGCAAGAACAAAAAAAATTATCAAAATTCTCTATAGTGTAACAAAATATCTCTCATCTCCAATTCGAATAGATTCTTCCTTTTTATTTTAAAATGAATGCTTTTATCTTGCTTTGAACGATGTACTAATTTTTTGAATCCAGTACCAACCGGTATAATACCCCCCAGAACAACGTTCTCTTTCAGCCCTTTCAACCAATCAATACGACCTCGTAGAGCAGCTTTTGCTAAAACTCGAGCAGTTTCTTGAAAACTCGCTTCGGATATGAAACTTTGAGTATTCAGAGATGACTTCGTTATTCCCAATAAGATTGCCCGATAACAGATCGCTTCGTCCAAAACACGCCCTGCTCGCTCTGCTCGCAACAATCCAATCAGTTCCCTAGGTGAAAACACATTAGACATTCCATCTTCTGAAACCAACACTTTTGATGTTACTTGACGTACAATAATCTCTATATGTCTATTATGGATCTGTACCCCCTGGGATCGATAAACCTTTTGGATCTTATTAACCAAAGAGATACGACTTTGTGCTATGGTTAGTTCAGCTCCAATCAAGAATCCCCAGGGTATCCCAAGAAGCCTTCGGCTACGTTCGTCCCAACCTTCAACTCTCCTTTTGAGGTTCATCGATATTGAATCAATTGAACGAACTTCTAAGATTTGTTCCACTTTTGGAAGACCTTGCGTGATATCGCCGGATCTCGATTTTTCATATATAAATGTAATTAATGTATCTCTTTCATAAAAGGTTTCCCCATAATGGCCATGAACAGTTGCTCCCGGAGTGACCAAATAGGGCTTAGCTGATCTTATAACTAAAGAGTCAACATGAACAATGAAAATTTTACCAGATTTTTTTATGCGTGATCCGTATTTCAATAGACATAAATTTTCACAAAGAAATAGGCCAAGGCTAATTATTGTCCATGCCTCTTCACAATAATCGTGATGGAGAAAACACCAATTAAAATGGAATAAATTCCAAATGATGTTACTACACGGATCGGGATTATAAATCCTACTATTTTCATCTAGGAAACAGTATTGAAATTGAAGTACTTGGAAAGTCTGTTGAAAATTGTCAAGTAACAAATAGTTCTTTAAAAAGATTTGATTATAAGTTATTAAATAGTAAGATAAACAAGGATTCGCTATTTTAAATACAATAGTACCTAAGGGACCCAACAAATCCCTAATTGGATTCATGGGATCCGATTCTTTTGTCGCATTATTATATCTCGAAGTATTAAAGGGGCCAATTCGAGAACAATTGGATGATGACAAAATTCGGAAAGATTGGCATTCCTTATTTCGATTCAACAACGTACCAAGAGTTCCCTGATGTTGGGGAAATGATTGAGTCTTTGTCTTGGAATTAAAAGGATTTATATTGGTACGATCTAATCCAATATTGTAAATCAATCCTGAACTTGACGTATCATACTTTTTTACGGTATACGAAATAGTGGACTTTACTAACTCAATTCTGATGAAATCACGAAGCAGATCATTTGCCCTTATTTCAACAAAGGAAGCATGAACCTCTTCTTTTATAAAACCTCTTTTTTCTTGGTCCCAATTCAATACTAAGCAAGCCCGAACTAATTGAATACTTGTGTGAGAAATTCCTCGAATTGACTTGCTATTTCCATAAAGTATATAATTGACAATTCGAAGTTGTACATTATCCTTTTCCTGCAAGAGATCCTGAGGAAAAAGTGTTGCTAAATTTATCCCATCGGATATTTCATATGGGACTACGGGCCGAACCAAAACAAAATACTTTTTTTTTATAGGTGTGATCCGTTGAACATAGATCCAATTTTTAAATTTTTTTGATCCCTTATAATTTTTATTTTCCATTCCTGGTGGTATCAAAATGCCGCCGTGCCTAGATATTTTATCCGCCTCTCCAGGAAAATGAATATCTCCAGAAAAAATTTTCAGTTCAATACTCCTTTTTTTTCTCTCCACTCGGACTAATCCACCTACTCGGCTTCTTGTATTTATATTTAAAGCAAGTCGTGTATCTACTCCAACGATACTATTGTTTCGGACCATTATGGGCGAAGATACGGGGAAGATATGCACTTCCTCGGGAATGAAAAAAAATCGATCTACTCTCATTTGTATTTGGTATTTCAGACTAAATTCTTTTGCTCCTCGATACTCAATCAAATCCTCTTTTTTTACGATTGAATCTACTTCGACAATCCCATATTTAGTAATTCCCGAACTGCTTCTTCTGTATCGCGGATCATCAAAATAAGCAAGAATACTATTTTTACGTAAAATACCATTTATAGGTATTTTAATAGAAATACAAAAAGAGGGTATTAGTTTCTTTTCTCGTTCTTGATCATATTGTAAGGGAATCACGAATCTATTTCTTCGCTTTTTCGCCAAGGAATCATCGGAATTCTCTTGACAAATAGAGGGATCTATGAGATTCCAATGACCATTGGATATGATTCGATAAGGTTTTGAATACTCAAAAATTTGCCCATCCTTTTTACTTTTACCAAAAAATTTATGTCTTACTTGATCATTAGTCAAATCAAGGATATTTCTTTCTTCAACAGAAAAAGAATTAGAATTCATTTGATCTTGATCCTTGTGGAGTGAAAAAGACACTATACTGGATCTGCATAGACCTCCTGCTAATATCCATAAATGACTTGTTTTTGGTACTAGATGAACATTACTATACGGATATTCGGGCGCATGATGCACATCAGTACTCCAGTGCATTTCTCCTTCTGACTCAGAATAAATATGTTTTAGAACCCTCTCCTTAAAACGAAAAGTGGACGTTCCGGCACGAATCTCGGCAATCACTTGTTCCGATTCTACATATTGATCATTTTGAACTAAAATCAAACTTTTTGTTGGAATATTAACATTATGTATAATATCTCGACTCTCAATAGTTACATACAAGTCTATAAAACATAGAAAAGCAGGATGCCCATGACGGGTACGTGTGGGATGAACCAAATACTCATCAAATTTTATTTTTCCATTAGAGGGAGCTCGTACATGTTCGCCAGTACCACCTGTGAATACTCCGCCCGTATGAAAAGTTCTTAATGTGAGTTGAGTCCCCGGTTCCCCAATTGATTGACCCGCAATAATGCCTACGGCTTCTCCCAACTCAACCAGATCACCATGAGTAGGGCTACGGCCATAACATAATTGGCAGATCCAAGAAGTACTCCTGCAATTAAAAGGGGTTCGAATATATATTGGGTGTGCTCGAAAGGTTATAAATCGATTGACAAGTCCAATTCCAATATCCTTATTTCGAGTGGCAATACATCGTAGACCAATATATATATCGTCTGCTAATACACGACCAATTAGTGTTTGAACAAAAATTTTTTCCGTCATACCATTTTTGGGACTCACGTAAATACCTCGTATAGTACCACAATCCGTTCTACGTACAAGAATGTGTTGAACTACTTCAACAAGTCTACGCGTGAGGTATCCAGCATCTGATGTTCGTACAGCAGTATCTACAACTCCTTTGCGGGCTCCGTAGCAAGAAATTATATATTCTGTCAAAGAAAGCCCTTCTCGTAAATTGCTTTGAATGGGTAAATCAATCATTTGTCCTTGAGGATCCGACATTAATCCTCTCATACCTACTAATTGGTGTACTTGAGATACATTTCCTCTAGCCCCCGAAAAGGACATTAGATGGACTGGATTAGAGGGATCAGTCATACGAAAATTAGGATTCATTTCTTGTCTCAAATATTCACTTGTAGCATACCATATTTCAATGGATTGACGTAATTTTTCTACCACGTGTACATTCCCATAATGATGGTTTTTCTCTAAAAGAGAACTTTGTTGTTCAGCGTCTTGGACTAACCATCCCTTAGAAGGTATTGTTAAAAGATCATCAATTCCTAATGAAATAGATGTAGCAGTGGCTCGCTGGAAACCCAAAGTCTTCACTTGATCCAGGATATGTGATGTATATGCCATTCCGAAATGATCTATTAATCTGCTAATAAGTCGTTTAATAGCAGTTCCATCTATCACCTTATTGTGAAAGGCCAGATCGGCCCGTTCTGCCATAAGGACCTCCATATTCTGCTGAGTAAGATTCCACAATGGGCCTGAGTCAGTGATTCGAAAACTTCCTTTCCTCAATCCTGATTCACACAGAAATTCAGAAATTTTGATACCAGTTAAATTGGGGAGACCCGAATTCCTGCGAGTATGGGCATCACTAATAGAATTTATTTTTATAGAGCGTATGAGTTACATAGCCTATGAGTAGGCACGGCAAAACCCCTGTATGGCTTCTTCTATTTCTCGATAAAAAGAAAGATGACCCACAGTAGTTCGAATATATATACAACGAATTTCTCTTTTTATACTTCCCACTATTCGATAGTGTTTATAAATCTCATTAGAATTACCAAAAGATTCATATTGAACTTCGATGGGAACTTCTCTTGAGCCAACGACGCGTTGATCTAATCTCCACCGAAGCCACAAAGGACTATCTAAAAGGATTCGTTTCCGCCGATAAGCCCCAAGTGCATCATAAGAACTATAAAAAGACGGCTCTTTTGTATACTTATAGTCATTATTGTCAACAGCTTCCTTTTTATAGTTTACCCAATTAGAATTATATTGATTATACCTATTTGCACAAATACCCCGGGGGTTCCCGATCGTTAATACATAGAGCCCAATAAGCATATCTTGAGTTGGTAGGGAAACGGGATCCCCAATAGCTGGAGACAAGAGATTCATATGAGAAAACATAAGTAAACGAGC